CGACTTCTACAAGAGCTTTTCTTTTTCCATAGAAAAAAAGGTGTTCAAAAAGAGTTTCAGAAGATGTTGATCGTAAATGATAAAATTGGTTACAAAGAAAAATGAAGATGGATTCGTATTCACATACATAAGAATTATATATAAACAAGAATAATCTTTTATTCTTTTTTGAAACAATGGAACTTGATTTCTTTGGAGTTGGAATAATAAGACTATTCCAATTCTGATACTCATAGAGAAGGAAGCGTAATAAATGGAAAAAAGAGGCGTCTTTCGACCAGGAGCGAAGAGTTTGAACAACGATTTCTAGATGGATGGGGTAGGGTATTAGTATATCTGACACATAATTTAAATGTACAAAATTGTCTTCTAAAAACGGAAATAGTGAATGAATTGATCGTAAATTTTGAGATTTTACTATTTCTTCTTTCCTTTCTAAGGAAGATACTAATCTTAGGGAAAAGGGAATTTCCCCAATAACTGCAAATCCCTCTGATATCATTTGCGAATCAAAAGTTTTGTTATGCCCCAACAATAGGTTTTGGTTTGACTCATTAACAGAAATAAGCAAAGGATTCTGTTGAGACATTCGAGTAATTAAACGTTTCACCATTAGTGAACTGGATTTATTATCATAACCAAAATTGTCCACCAAAATGAATCTATTTAAAACATGATCATGAGCCAGTGCATAAATATACTCTTGAAAGATAAGCGGATATAGTAAGTCCTGTTTCAAAAATTTATCGAGTTCAAAATATCGTTGAAATTCCCCCATTTGAAATTAGATTTGAACCAAAGATAGGCATAAGATACTTCTTGGATTATCAAATGATACATAGTGCGATACGGTCAAAACGTAGTATAATAATAAAATAATATATACCTCGGAGACAGGTAAGCTCATCAACGGACTCTCCATCCTCTTTTTTTTTCATCTAATAGGTTTATGTTCGTTATAGGATAACAAGATGGTTAGAAATCTTTTATTTTTTAAACCCAATCGCTCTTTTGATTTTGGAAAGAATTGAATTATCTTTATCAATATACTGCTTCTTTTACACATTCCTCTCCAATGCATAAATGGAGAATATCAACATAGTTAGGATTCATAAAAAAAGGATAATCCACTCATAGGCATAGGAGAAGCCGTTCCCGCATCAGGCACTAATCCATTTTTAACGTCTATCTAATTAGATCGGGTAATCATTCAAAGTTAAGAACAGAAGCCGGTTGCTTTTTTGTTTCCCTATAATTAGAGCCAGAGGGCTCTATCCATTTATTCACTCGACCCAACTTTTAATTCATTTTGTTCCGCCCCGATCCAAGCCTTCAAACAAGTCTTTGTACCGATCCGGTAAGAATGCAATATTCTCAGAATTATCTATTGCTACGACATGCTATTTTTTCCATTCATTCCCTTTCAGGATCAGTCGTGGTCTTACAAACTCTACCGATGGTATGGACGAATCCCTTGCTTCATCCAAATGTGTAAACGATACTAGCCGCACTTAAAAGCCGAGTACTCTACCGTTGAGTTAGCAACCCAAAAATCTAAAAACAATAGGATGTGTAAATGTCAATACAGTAAAAAAATATAACTAAATTTGCATATAATTCGAATTTAGAATAGATATAAATGTACAAGTGAATCAACCTCCCTTTATTTTTTTTTTCACTCCAATAAAAAATTATTGTATCACAGAGAATTCAACGAACCCATCAATTGAACGAAGTAAAATAAAAAACCGAACCTATGTCAAGAAAAGATTTATACTTAGTACACGATCAAATTATATTTGTTCGATACACTGTTGTCAATATAAATGTGAATACAAAAATGGAAATAATTAAAATATTCACTATAAGGACTGGTGTTGGATTGGCACTACATAGATGCAAAAAGGTGTAGATAGTAGATCAAGGAATAAAAAGTAGTAAAAAAAAAATCCGAGTTCTTCAATCAATACAAGTTGAGCGAATAAGCAAGTTTGATTCCGTGGTTATTATTATTTGTTAGTAGAGTTCCAATGAAAACCAGTCGATTGCAGATAATGTCATAATTTTAGATTTCGAGATCCAATTTCTTCATCTAGTCCCTCTATTTTGGGAATATCCCCCTTCGCTTTTTGTCGTTATATACCAATACCACTAGAACAGGGGATTCTATGGGAACAATACGAAAAGGCGGAGTTAGAGAAGTAGAGAAAAGCTTATACTCTTTATTTTCATTTTGTTTGATTAAAGGGAAGTTCCTTAAAAACCTCCGCCTTCTTTGAAATATCGTGAACAGTTCCTGTAGGTTGAGCGCCTTTTTCAAGGAAATATAGAATAGCAGGAACATTTGAATAAGTTTGATTCTTTATCGGATCATAAAAACCAACTTTCCGGAGATCTCTCCCCTCTCTTCGGGATCGAACATCAATTGCAACGATTCGATAGACGGCTCATTGGGATAGATTAAAATACCCCCCCTAGAAACGTATAAGAGGTTTTCTCCTCGTACGGCTCGAGAAAATTATGTCTATGTATAAAATTAGAATGTCAAATAGATCCATAAAATCATCAAATCAATTAGACTATGATTAAAGATTTCAATTTTTTTCGTTTAGAAATGTAAAACAAAAAATTGTACTCATAACTCAAGTGGGATAACTCTCAAATAGCTCACAATCCCTAAGCTATTTCATTTTTTGAGTGGTCTCTAGCCCCCTTCTTGTCTCGTTTAGAATCTGTTTTATTCTTCATATTTAGTTGTTGAGACAATGAAAAATGGTGTTTCCTTGTTCCAGGATCCTTTATCTTTTGTTTGAATCATTGGGTTTAGACATTACTTCGGTGATCCTTAATCCTTATCAAAATGGCAGCAACATACCTTTTTTGTGATTTAGTTCTATCAAAGAATCATCAGAACGGTTGATTCACGCGTGTTCCACTTTTGATTGAAAAAGTTTTACCAAGTCCAACAAATTTGACTTTTTTTTAGATTTCGATTTGAAACTTTCTAAAATGGAATCCTTTCAATTTCTATATAGAAGCTATATTTACGAAGTTGTTCAAACTTATTAATTGACACTAACCCTAGACCCTTACCCTTGAGAAATGACTCAATACTTTCTACTCGAGCTCCATCATGTAACTATAATAACCCCTTTTTTACATTACAACCCAAGAAAAAACTGATGGGTTCTAGTCGAGCAGAACAAAGGATGTCGAGTCAAGAGCACTTCTATTCGTAATAAAATGGTGGATTATTACATCCACAGCTGATCATGTCCTTCAAGTCGCACGTTGCTTTCTACCACATCGTTTCAAACGAAGTTTTACCATAACATTCCTCTAGTTTGGAACTAGTATTTAATTGATTCAATTATGGAATCATGAATAGTCATTAGTGCGATCGCTAAATAATAAGAAATCTGTACTTTTGTCCTTCTATATCTATAATAGAAATAGATATGAATGGGTAGTTAGTTTCTGAAAACGTCTCAGCACTAATTTTTAGTAGCAAATAAAAGGAAGAACGGTCACTGCAAGTAATTTAATCCCGGATATTCAATAATTGACGATTCCAATTTAAGTGATCATAAGTTTTTTTTTCACAAAATACAAAAAAAGGCCGTTGGTACGGAAATAGAATGATACCATGCATTGTATTTGACTTGAGGTTCCATAAGTTTTATGTAACCTTCCTAGACCCCCCAAAAAATCGAATTTATTTAATAGAATGTATGAATAATCCCTCGCCTCAAATTTTACAACAATTTATAGAACTCTTAGACCCAAACAAAAAATGACAAAAAACTCGGTGCAAAGAAAACAGATCTGTTACATATGTAATTTACTTGATCGTTTGTTAATGAGATTCAGACAGATACATAGATATATGTATTTCAATTAAATATTAAAAAGAAAATATATAGGATAGGGTACCGAAATTCATTTCAATAGGAATAGCAGAGAGGGATGGGCACAGGCATACAATGATAGTCTGTCCAACTTTTTTTATTCAAACTAGTGTGGTGTGGGGTCTATGTTCCTATCTGACCTAGATAACATAACAAAACAACTAGATTAAGTAGATTAAGTTACATCTCTGTCTCATTCGAACGCAATTTAGTTTGATAAAACAATATTCTTCTCTGAATCAGATAAGTAAAAATGATAAACAAGAATCATATTATAGCCACTACTCCACTCTTAAATTAAAATTAAAGATCTTAAAGAGAGTCTTGTTCAAAAAAGCAAGAGTTTTACGGATATGATATAATGGGTGCTCTGGGACGGAAGGATTCGAACCTCCGAATAGCGGGACCAAAACCCGTTGCCTTACCACTTGGCCACGCCCCATTTAAATTTCAATTCTGCACTAATAAACACTAATATGAGTGTTGGTTTTTCGTCAATTCCAATGCAAATACATATCTATGCACTATGTAGATATATATAATATAGAATTAAACTGGACTTGATTGATCATTACATATAATTTAATTAAGATATTGTATTGTATAAACGTATGATTTCTTATATTCTCTTTTTAGAATTGAAGGCTTTTGATTGGGTGAATGGGTTGAAAGGGTTTTTTGGTCTACTTTACTTTCTTCATTATTTTTTGCCTTATATCAATAAGATATCAATAACTCAATCAAAATACAATTATCTCCAAGAAAAAAATCTTTGTTATGCTTAATATTTTTAGCGGTATCTGTCTTAACTCTGCCCTTTATTTGAGTAGTTTTTTCTTGGCCAAATTACCCGAGGCCTACTCTTTTTTAAATCCAATTGTCGATTTTATGCCGGTCATACCTTTGCTGTTTTTTCTTTTAGCCTTTGTTTGGCAAGCTGCTGTAAGTTTTCGATGAAATTTTGAATTAAGTCTTAGAGTCTGAACCTTTAGTTGAAACATTGAAATTCTTGAATCACCCCATTTCTTCATTATGACCTTTCTAGTCAAAGATCTTATATAGGATACCCCACAATTAGGTATTGCGGGTATT